TGACACCCGATTTGTCAAAGGGATTGGATTGGTGACTTACCCATTCAGTGACTTTGGCACTGGACGTTCCAAAAACGGGTACTATCGGATCGGGTGAATTAGAGAATAGACAGAGGTCCGTTGGCATTTCAGCCTTTCTTCTCCTTTCAGGGCCTATCCGAAAGAGAATCCAGTACCTCTTGGTCCTGAATATCAGAATAGGACGAACGAACCGGCCTCCGCGGATATCTTTGCTTCGGAACAAAACCCTGCAATCAAATAGATTGTCCCAAGGGCGCCATATTCTAGGAGCCCAAGTTATGCTATTGAAAATTCGTTCCTCTAGCAGTTCCGGTTTGACCATTCCGTTCCCTTTTTCAAACTCCACTTCTTTTCATATAGCAATCCCTGATCAAAGAGAGAACAATATCCATTTCAAAACATTTCTAACGGATTCCTTGGTTCGGACCGACGAAGTAATGGCACTCGATTATTATCAACCTGACTGCAATCTTTTTCTGTCGGTAAGGATTGCACCAGAGCACCTTCTACTTCTAATAGGCCATGAACTATAGATAGAGAAGAATCATTCTGAGCGAGTCCATAAGAAGCGACCCACTTTTTTTCATCGGTTCCGGGGGAAGACCAAAGATCTTGCGCGACCGGTCCGCCAGAAAAACTCAAAAGAGAAAGAAGTCTCGTTAATCTCTTCATGCTCGTTCCAAGTTCGAAGTACCCTTTGGCCAAAGAAAAACCCGCTTCCTGACACGATTGCCTCTTTATCTTTATATAGATAGATTCTATGGGGTTATTACTTAGAAGTCTATTTTGTACAAGAGCCCCTCCTATCTGATAGAAAAGGGTCCCATGATCCCGAGCCGGTCTTACCTTGGCTCGCAAACCCCAAGTTTGTCTATGAAGAGCCAATCTAATTGTATTAGTTTCTATAATGGATTTCTTATGTGGAATACTAATGGATAGGGCCTCGTTGCTAAGTGCTACAAGATCTAGTGCACTGGAACTCGTGGTTATGGACCCGAATCCTTTAGTATGGAACATTGTCTTTTCCAAGTAAAAACCCCTAGTATATGAAAGAATGAAAAGGTGCTTTCGTTCTTGTGGAATAAGAAGCCCTCGTACCTTAATGAAAGGAAAATAGGAATTTTTCGTTAGGTATTTGACCAAATAGGATCGTCCAGTTCCTATAGAACCTATCACTAAAATACCCGATAGGGCTAAGCGGAACGAAAAGGGTTTTCCATGAGATGGTAAATGAAAACGATTAGCCCCACACGAGGTTTGGGAATAAGTGATTGTCTGATAATGAGCAAGGAATATACGTCTTTCTGCTAAAGAGGATCTATTAAACTCATAATTCATTAGATCCTTGTTATCAATGTCAACTAGGTATCATAAGTAAATGGATCCCAGTTGTTCAATCCTTTGATAACCAAGGTCATTCTTTGCTAAAGAGAAATGATCACTATGAGTCAGACTCAATAGAATTGGATCCATTCCAAATAGCGAGAATTAGGATTCTTGATCCCTCTCAATCTCTCTTTCAATTCGAGGATCCAGAGAGGTGTTTTCATAGTCATCTCCGAATATTTGCCATCTCCGAATATTTTCGATTTCATTTTTCTATGATATGTCTTTCTATATGAAAATTGGTTATTTACGATGTACGATGATCCCTGTTAAGCATCCATGGCTGAATGGTTAAAGCGCCCAACTCATAATTGGTAAATTTGCGGGTTCAATTCCTGCTGGATGCACGCGAACGGGAACGTTCCATAAGTCTATTGGAACTGGCTCTCTATCCATGGAATCTCATCCATCATCCATACATAACGAATTGGTATGGTATATTCATACCATAACATAAGAACAATAAGAACTCAAATTCTTATCGATACTGGAACTCAGAGCATAGGAGGGAAAGTCGATTTATGGATGGAATCAAATACGCAGTATTTACAGAAAAAAGTCTTCGTTTATTGGGAAAGAATCAATATACTTTTAATGTCGAATCGGGATTCACTAAGACAGAAATAAAGCATTGGGTCGAACTCTTCTTTGGTGTTAAGGTAGTAGCTGTGAATAGCCATCGACTACCCGGAAAGGGTAGAAGAATGGGACCTATTCTGGGACATACAATGCATTACAGACGTATGATCATTACCCTTCAACCGGGTTATTCTATTCCACTTCTAGATAGAGAAAAAAACTAAAGGAGAATACTTAATAATACGGCGAAACATTTATACAAAACACCTATCCCGAGCACACGCAAGGGAACCGTAGACAGGCAAGTGAAATCCAATCCACGAAATAATTTGATCCATGGACGGCACCGTTGTGGTAAAGGTCGTAATTCCAGAGGAATCATTACCGCAAGGCATAGAGGGGGAGGTCATAAGCGCCTATACCGTAAAATCGATTTTCGACGGAATCAAAAAGACATATCTGGTAGAATCGTAACCATAGAATACGACCCTAATCGAAATGCATACATTTGTCTCATACACTATGGGGATGGTGAGAAGAGATATATTTTACATCCCAGAGGGGCTATAATTGGAGATACTATTGTTTCTGGTACAAAAGTTCCTATATCAATGGGAAATGCCCTACCTTTGAGTGCGGTTTGAACTATTGATTTACGTAATTGGAAGTAACCAATTAGGTTTACGACGAAACCTAGAAATCGATCACTGATCCAATTTGACTACCTCTACGGGATAGACCTCAACAGAAAACTGTTGAGTAACGGCAGCAAGTGATTGAGTTCAGTAGTTCCTCATAGAAAATTATTGACTCTAGAGATATGGTAATATGGAGAAGACAAAATTGTTTGAAGCACGCACAGAACCGGAAGCGCCCCTTGTTTCAAAGAGAGGAGGACGGGTTATTCACATTTAATTTGATGGTCAGAGGCGAATTGAAAGCTAAGCAGTGGTAATTAAGACCCCCCGGGGAAAATAGGGATGTCTCCTACGTTACCCATAATATGTGGAAGTATCGACGTAATTTCATAGAGTCATTCGATCTGAATGCTACATGAAGAACATAAGCCAGATGACGGAACGCGGAGACCTAGGATGTAGAAGATCATAACATGAGCGATTCGGCAGATTTGGATTCCTTTCCTATATATCCACTCATGTGGTACTTCATCATACGATTCATATAAGATCCATCTGTCTAGAGATCGTCATATACATCTAGAAAGCTGTATGCTTTGGAAGAAGCTTGTACAGTTTGGGAAGGGGTTTTTTGAGAGAAAAGAAGAATCTACTTCAACCGATATGCCCTTAGGCACGGCCATACATAACATAGAAATCACACGTGGAAGGGGTGGGCAATTAGCTAGAGCAGCAGGTGCTGTAGCGAAACTGATTGCAAAAGAGGGTAAATCGGCCACTTTAAGATTACCATCTGGGGAGGTCCGTTTGGTATCCCAAAATTGCTTAGCAACAGTCGGACAAGTGGGTAATGTTGGGGTGAACCAAAAAAGTTTGGGTAGAGCCGGATCTAAGTGTTGGCTAGGTAAACGCCCCGTAGTAAGAGGGGTAGTTATGAACCCTGTGGACCACCCCCATGGGGGCGGTGAAGGGAAAGCCCCCATTGGTAGAAAAAAACCCACAACCCCTTGGGGTTATCCTGCGCTTGGAAGAAGAACTAGGAAAAGGAAAAAATATAGTGATAGTTTTATTCTTCGTCGCCGTAAGTAAATACGTAACTAGGAATATGGAAAATTGCATTTTTGGAATTTGCAATAATGCGATGGGCGAACGACGGGAATTGAACCCGCGCATGGTGGATTCACAATCCACTGCCTTGATCCACTTGGCTACATCCGCCCCTTATCCAGCTAAAGGATTTTTCTCTTTTTTCCATTCATCATTATTCTATTTATTCTGACCTCCATACTTCGATCGAGATATTGGACATAGAATGCCACTCTTTAAAATGGAAAAAAGGAGTAATCAGCTGTGACACGAAAAAAAACGAATCCTTTTGTAGCTCATCATTTATTGGCAAAAATCGAAAAGGTCAATATGAAGGAGGAGAAAGAAACAATAGTAACGTGGTCCCGGGCATCTAGCATTCTACCCGCAATGGTTGGCCATACAATCGCGATTCATAATGGAAAGGAACATATACCTATTTACATAACAAATCCTATGGTAGGTCGCAAATTGGGGGAATTCGTGCCTACTCGGCATTTCACGAGTTATGAAAGTGCAAGAAAAGATACTAAATCTCGTCGTTAACTGAATTCAGAATAGAAAGATTCAAAATAAAAAAAAACAAAGGTAGGCGGGGAATAACCTTATTTATGACAAGTTTCAAACTGGTAAAGTATACCCCTAGGATAAAGAAGAAGAAGAGTGGGCTAAGGAAACTCGCAAGGAAAGTTCCAACCGATCGTCTACTTAAGTTCGAACGGGTTTTCAAAGCACAAAAACGCATCCATATGTCTGTTTTCAAAGCACAAAGAGTTCTTGATGAGATTCGCTGGCGTTACTACGAGGAAACTGTTATGATACTGAACCTCATGCCTTATCGAGCATCTTATCCCATCCTAAAGTTGGTTTATTCGGCAGCAGCAAATGCTACTCATTATAGGGATTTCGACAAAGCGAATTTATTCATCACTAAAGCCGAAGTCAGTAGGAGTACTATCATGAAAAAATTCAGACCTCGAGCTCGAGGACGTAGTTCTCCCATAAAAAAAACCATGTGTCATATAACAATTGTACTAAATATAGTAAAGAAATCTAAATAATCTTTAGATCCATCTTAGATTTCGATTCCCAGTAAAAAAAAAATAGAATAGAAAAATATGGGACAAAAAATAAATCCACTCGGTTTCAGACTTGGTACAACCCAAAATCACCATTCCTTTTGGTTCGCACAACCAAAAAATTATTCTGAAGGTCTACAGGAAGATAAAAAAATACGGAATTGTATCAAGAACTATATACAAAAGAATAGGAAAAAAGGCTCGAATAGAAAAATAGAATCAGACTCAAGTTCCGAAGTAATTACACATAATAGAAAAATGGACTCAGGCTCAAGTTCTGAAGTAATTACACGTATAGAAATTCAAAAAGAAATCGATACGATCCACGTCATAATCCATATTGGATTCCCCAATTTATTAAAGAAAAAAGGAGCAATCGAAGAATTAGAGAAAGATCTACAAAAGGAAGTTAATTCTGTAAACCAGAGACTTAATATTGCTATTGAAAAAGTTAAAGAACCTTATAGACAACCTAACATTCTTGCAGAATATATAGCTTTCCAATTAAAAAATAGAGTTTCATTCCGAAAGGCAATGAAAAAAGCCATTGAATTAACTAAAAAAGCAGATATAAGGGGGGTAAAAGTAAAAATTGCAGGTCGTCTCGCAGGGAAAGAAATTGCACGTGCCGAATGCATCAAAAAGGGTAGACTTCCCCTCCAAACAATTCGCGCTAAAATTGATTATTGCTGCTATCCAATTCGAACTATCTATGGAGTATTAGGTGTAAAAATTTGGATATTCGTAGACGAAGAATAACTAGCCTTGTCTTCCCATTCTGTTCAGTGATAGAATAAAAAATGACAAGAGCCTTATTTTTCCTGAAATCCCTGAAAAAAAAGAAGAAATTCTACCTCTTTCTATAAGATTTAATGAAAATTGATAAATCTTTTAATATAATTGCTATGCTTAGTGTGTGACTCGTTAGTTTTTTCTTTAGAGTCAAAAATGGAGATTCAAAAAAAATTGACTGAACCCTACTATAAATAGAAAAAGAAAAAACTTAGTAATTATAGAAAATTAACTAATAACCAACCTATTGCTTCGTATTGTCGAGATCCTAACTAAGAAACAGTCACTATATGAATAAATACATCTATCATAAATGAGTAGATCTATCATATAGTTGTAGCAACTGCAATTTTTTCTCTAAAAAAGAAAACGGATTCTAGGTTGTGAAGCAAAACTAAAGGGATGTGGATAAAAGGAGGGATGATAGAAAGAAGGAAGAAGAATAAGAAAGATATAGGATTCCAATATGTATGGTCTATGAGTTACATCATAAAAGGCAATGTGATAAAGCATCAATATAATAAAAATAACAGAGAATTCGAAATCGTAACTTGAAACAAAAAATAGAAATTTTAAGCAATAATAAAATAAAGAGCGGCCCGGGTTAATAAAACTGAGAAAATTGACTCGGAAAGAAATTTTGGGAAAGCTCCATTGTGGGATTCAGACCTAACCATTAAAGGAGAAGTAGTGGGAACGACAGAACCTATGACTGCATAGGCTTTTATTGAAAAGAATCCTAAGACTTCATTGGGTGGGATGGCGGAACAAACCAAAAAAATTGCCTTATTTGGTAAGGTTATAAATTAACAAATAAGACAGGAAAGAGTAAATATTCGCCCGCGAAATCTTTATTGAATTAGAATACTTTCCCGCGATTCAATAAGAGTCAAAATAAGGAGATTTTTTTTTTAAGAAAGATTACATTATCTATATTTTTTTTAAGAAAGATTACATTATCTATAAATATAGAATATAGATAAATAGACACACACATCTAGATATATTCTAGATCTTCTTTCTTGACTATATATTTTTCTATTTTAACAAATTCAATATTAAAATTAAAAAAACCCTAACTTTTTCTATTATCTATTAATGTGCATCTATCCATAATATTTTGGAATATTATGGAATTAGAGAAATTTGCACGCTTTCTCATTTCATTCGCGAGGAGCTGGATGAGAAGAAACTCTCATGTCCAGTTTTGCAGTAGAGATGGAACTAAGAAAGAACCATCGACTATAACCCCAAAAGAACCAGATTTCGTAAACAACATAGAGGAAGAATGAAGGGAAAATCCTGCCGAGGCAATCGTATTTGTTTTGGTAGATATGCTCTGCAAGCACTTGAACCCGCTTGGATCACGTCGAGACAGATAGAAGCAGGACGAAGAGCAATGACACGATATGCACGTCGTGGTGGAAAAATATGGGTACGTATATTTCCCGACAAACCGGTTACACTAAGACCCACGGAAACACGTATGGGCTCAGGAAAGGGATCCCCCGAATATTGGGTAGCCGTTGTTAAACCAGGTCGAATACTTTATGAAATGGGCGGAGTATCCGAAACTGTAGCTAGAGCAGCTATCTCCATAGCTGCCAGTAAAATGCCCATACGAAGTCAATTTCTTCGATTAGAGATATAGCATCCCAAAAAAGGAGTATTGAAGATAAAAAAAACCAGGTTTTTTTTTTCTGGAAAGACAATATTTCTTTCATCCTTTTGCATAGAAATAACAAATTGAAATCAAAATAATATGATTCAACCTCAGACCCTTTTAAATGTAGCAGATAACAGTGGAGCTCGAAAATTGATGTGTATTCGAGTCATAGGAGCTGCTAGTAATCAGCGATATGCTCGTATTGGTGATGTTATTGTTGCTGTAATCAAAGACGCAGTGCCCCAAATGCCTCTAGAAAGATCCGAAGTAATTCGAGCTGTAATTGTACGTACATGTAAAGAGTTCAAATGTGAAGACGGTATAATAATACGCTATGATGACAATGCAGCGGTTATCATTGATCAAAAAGGAAATCCAAAAGGAACTCGAGTTTTTGGCGCGATCGCCGAGGAATTGAGAGAATTGAATTTTACTAAAATAGTTTCATTAGCTCCTGAAGTATTATAAATACTAGTAGGCGAGATATAGATCAAAGAAAAAATTAGTAGATTATGTCTCACGTATATGCTTTAAAATCCAAAAGTAAAAGAAAAAAAAAAAGAAAACATGTTGATTATAGAAAAATTAGGAGGAACCTAGAATTAGAGTCTTATGGGCAAGGACACTATTGCTGATTTACTAACCTCTATAAGAAACGCGGACATGAATAAAAAAGGAACAGTTCGAGTAGTATCTACAAATATTACCGAAAACATTGTTAAAATACTTCTACGAGAGGGTTTTATTGAAAGTGTTCGGAAACATAAGGAAAGTAACAGATATTTCTTGGTTTCAACTTTGCGACATCAAAAGAGAAAGACTAGAAAAGGAATATATAGAACTAGAACCTTTTTAAAGCGTATCAGCCGACCCGGCTTACGAATTTATGCCAACTATCAAGGAATTCCTAAAGTTTTGGGCGGAATGGGAATTGCTATTCTTTCTACTTCTCGAGGTATAATGACAGATCGAGAAGCTCGACTAAACAGAATTGGGGGAGAAGTCTTATGTTATATATGGTAATCGCCCCTCCTATAGTACTCGAATTCTATCTCGAACTTCCTATTTTTCAAATAAAAATACAACGTTTTTTTTTATTTGAAAATCAAAATAGAAAAATAGGAGAAAAAAAAATATGACAGAAAAAAAAAATAGGAGAGAAAAAAAAAAACCGAGAGAAGCAAAAGTCACTTTTGAAGGTTTAGTTACGGAAGCCCTACCCAACGGAATGTTCCGCGTTCGCCTAGAGAATGACACCATCATCCTGGGCTATATTTCAGGAAAGATCCGGTCTAGTTCTATACGAATACTGATGGGGGATAGGGTCAAAATTGAAGTAAGTCGTTATGATTCAAGCAAAGGACGTATAATTTATAGACTTCCCCATAAGGATTCGAAGCGTACCGAAGACTCGAAGGATACCGAAGATTTGAAGGATACCAAAGATTCAAAGGATTAGGTTTTTCTTTTTTCTAGGGTAATAAATTCAAAGTTCCAAAATTCAAGCGAAGAGACTTATTTTTTCCCAAAGATTAGATTCATAGTTTAAGAAAGGAATACGGAAATATGAAAATAAGAGCTTCCGTTCGTAAAATTTGTACAAAATGTCGACTGATTCGTAGGCGTGGACGAATTAGAGTCATTTGTTCCAATCCGAAGCATAAACAAAGGCAGGGGTAATCTTTCGAAAAAGAACTTTACTTTCGAAAAAGTAAAAAAAGTACCCGCGGAAACGTCCAAATTCCAAATAAAATAATTAATAATTAAAGTAAAGGATATATTTTACCCTGAAACGGATATCTTTGTATCTTTTTTTCTTTTTGTTATTTCTAACTCATATTTATGAGATAATAAAATATGACAAAAGCTATACCAAAAATTGGTTCACGTAGGAGAGTGCGTATTGGTTTGCGTAGGAATGCGCGTTTTAGTTTACGGAAAAGTGCACGTAGAATAACAAAAGGAGTTATTCATGTTCAAGCTAGTTTCAACAATACCATTATAACTGTTACAGACCCGCAAGGTCGGGTGGTTTTCTGGTCCTCCGCGGGTACTTGTGGATTCAAAAGCTCAAGAAAAGCATCACCCTATGCTGGTCAAAGAACAGCAGTAGATGCTATTCGTACAGTGGGTTTGCAACGAGCAGAAGTTATGGTAAAGGGTGCTGGTAGTGGAAGAGATGCCGCATTACGAGCCATTGCTAAAAGTGGTGTACGATTAAGTTGTATACGCGATGTAACACCTATGCCGCATAATGGATGTCGACCTCCTAAAAAAAGACGTCTGTAAAAGAATTAAAACGCTTTCAAGAGAAATAAACGATTCAATGATCAAATAATAATACTAGTCTATTATGGTTCGAGAGGAGGTAGCAGGATCCACTCAAACACTACAGTGGAAGTGTGTTGAATCAAGAGTAGATAGTAAGCGTCTTTATTATGGTCGTTTCATTTTGTCCCCGCTTAGAAAAGGTCAAGCGGATACCGTCGGTATTGCCTTGCGAAGAGCTTTACTTGGAGAAATAGAAGGAACATGTATCACACGTGCAAAATTTGGGAGCGTGCCACACGAATATTCTACAATAGCTGGTATTGAAGAATCCGTACAAGAAATTTTACTAAATTTGAAAGAAATTGTATTGAGAAGTAATCTCTATGGAGTTAGAGACGCATCAATTTGCGTCAAAGGTCCTAGATACATAACTGCTCAAGATATCATCTTACCACCTTCCGTAGAGATCGTTGATACGGCACAACCTATAGCTAACTTGACAGAGCCCATTGATTTCTGTATTGAGTTACAGATCAAGAGAGATCGCGGATATCACACGGAACTCAGAAAGAACTCTCAAGATGGAAGTTATCCCATAGATGCTGTATCCATGCCTGTTCGAAATGTGAATTATAGTATTTTTTCTTGTGGGAATGGAAATGAAAAACACGAGATACTTTTTCTAGAAATATGGACGAATGGAAGTTTAACCCCTAAGGAAGCGCTTTATGAGGCTTCTCGTAATTTGATTGATTTATTTCTTCCTTTTCTACACGCGGAGGAAGAGGGCACTAGTTTCGAAGAAAATAAAAACAGGTTTACTCCACCCCTTTTAACCTTTCAAAAAAGATTAACTAATCTAAAGAAAAACAAAAAAGGAATTCCATTGAATTGTATTTTTATTGATCAATTAGAATTGCCTTCTAGAACGTATAATTGTCTCAAAAGGGCCAATATACATACACTATTGGACCTTTTGAGTAAGACTGAAGAAGATCTTATGAGAATTGACAGTTTTCGTATGGAAGATGGAAAACAGATATGGGACACTCTAGAGAAGCATCTCCCAATCGATTTACCTAAGAATAAGTTCTCGTTTTAAATCCATTGCAATTTTTTCCTCTTCTTCTTTTTCGAGTTAGAATAAAAAGAAAAAAGAAAACAATTTTGCATCTTTGGCACAATCTATATTTTCGCGAAATGGATCATAATAAAATGGATTTTAGGTATCTAGGGAAGATTCACTTGGAAGTAACTATTTCCTAGATACCTATGCACGGTACTTCACGGTTGAATGAATCAACCTGAAAAATCCCTAAAAAAGACCCAAAGTTAAGGATTTTTCAATGGGTAATGTTGCTCCAATACCTAACCAAAGAGCTACTGCAGTACCGATTAAAAAAACGGTCGTAGCTACTGGGCGACGAAATGGATTTTGGAATTTATTGACATTCTCTAGAAAGGGTACTGTCAATAAGCCCGTTGGCACAGAAACCATTAAGAGAACGCCCAATAACTTATTGGGTACTGTACGGAGTATTTGAAAGACGGGAAAGAAGTACCACTCGGGTAATATTTCCAGAGGAGTTGCAAACGGATCCGCCGGTTCACCAATCATTGACGGCTCGAGAACCGCTAAACCTACATTACATGCAATAGTACCTAGAATTACTACTGGAAAAATATATAAAAGATCGTTGGGCCACGCGGGTTCCCCGTAATAATTATGTCCCATCCCTTTAGCTAATTTTGCTCTTAATACAGGATCATTTAAGTCAGGTTTCTTTGTTATTGGGATAGGTGAATTCTTTAGGATCCATCCCCCAAAGGAACCGGACATGAGAATTTTTCATCATCCGGCTCGAGCAAGAATGAAAGAAAAAAGACCGTGGAAGATCCATAATAGAATAAGGTATATAATGACTCAATGACTCTAGGTAAGAAAAGCTTTATCAGATTCTCTTTTCCGAAGTTGCACCTACAACTACTTATTGAAAAGAATCTTATTCTTATGGGTAAATGCTCAATATCCAAGTTGGCTTGCAAATTTGATCATGATCAATTGCTTTGTGGATTGTCTCATGTCTCTTGATTAGTTGGTGTTTATCCCCTCAATATCGCAAGTTTCTTACGTCCAAACAAAGTATTTACTTGTTACTAATAAAAAATCAAAAAGTCTAGCCTACGTTCTTCTTTAGATACCTTCTTTTACTCCGATAGTATTGCGGATCGCAATCGATGCAAAGAAAATGAATGCATTTCCATACTATAATAAAAAAGTAAGTGTAATAAATAGAGAATTGGATCATGTCACATGACTTATTCTATTTCTACTCTATGGGATCTTACGGAGCCTGTTCATGGATGACATGGTTGGGGTATGATCATAGAAAATATTCTCCTCAAGTGAACCAGCCTATCCTTCCTAGATAGGGGACTTACGTGTTGATTGGATGCGGAGACACCTTTGGTTGTGAATTCTAATGTGGCAGATCCAATTCTTTATCTGCATGGCCAAATCAATAATTCAAGTCACACACTCCCATAATCCGCCTTATTTTCTTTCATAAAATGAACTTCAACTATTTGTATCAAAATACTTCGGAGTTGAAGAAAAGTATCCAAATGACATGTCTTATTTTACAATAACCCATGTTTGTAGCAATGAAATACCACAACCTACCCGATATGATATATGAAAATTAGAATTATCTTTCTCTATGATATGGCTTCCCTATAAAGGACCCGAAATACCTTGCTTACGTATCATTGGAAAGTGCATTAACATAAATACGGCAGTAAGCAGAGGCAGTACAAAGGTATGTAAACTATAAAAACGAGTCAAAGTGGATTGGCCCACACTAGCACTTCCACGTAATAACTCCACTAAAGGCGATCCTATTACCGGAATCGCTTCAGGTACACCTGTCACAATTTTGACTGCCCAATAACCAATTTGATCCCAAGGCAAAGAATAACCAGTTACACCAAACGATGCAGTCAATACACCCAAAACCACACCTGTCACCCAAGTTAATTCGCGGGGTTTTTTAAATCCACCTGTGAGATACACACGAAATACGTGCAGGATCATCATTAGAACCATCATACTTGCTGACCATCGATGAACTGATCGGATTAACCAACCAAAGTTGGCCTCGGTCATTATGTATTGAACCGAGGAAAAAGCCTCTGTAACGGTTGGGCGGTAGTAAAAAGTCATAGCAAAACCGGTAGCGACTTGTACTAGAAAACAAGTAAGTGTAATTCCCCCTAAACAATAAAATATGTTGACATGAGGAGGAACATATTTACTAGTTATATCATCCGCAATTGCCTGAATCTCAAGACGTTCCTCAAACCAATCATATACTTTATTGAGATAGGTAACTAACCCGAGTCCCCCTCCGAGAACCGTATATGAAAATTTCATCTCGTACGGCTCAAGCAGAAACACACAAATTTTCAACGGATATTAGAAAAAAAAGGTTCAAAACTTCATCAGCCACTGGATTGGGTCGATTTGCCTTGAAGATATGAAATAAGAAAAATCCAGAACTTATTCTTTGTGATGATAATGCCAAAAAATCTCAAGTTGGCTCATCTGTCTTTCTTTCTTTCCCTTATGTTGGTCATTAGAGGCTTCTTGACTTTTCTCTTCCCTATTTTTGATTTCTTTTTTTTTTTTTTGCGTAATGCAGATTTACTCTTGTTTTACTAGTAAATAAATAAAGCAAAAATTCTAGTAGTTTTCTGATAGAAATTATCTTGTTGCGATCCTATGAATCAGTTCAATTAAAACCTTAGATTCATACTAGAGCCACGATGATTGAGTCTCAAGCTAACCAAAAGGCAAGGGTTCTTCGAATAAGAACCGCTTGATGATCATTTATTGAATCCGTGTAATAACTCGACAAAATCGAGAGAAAAAAAAAGTTGTCTTTTGGGCAAACAAAATTGGAAGGAAGAAAATTTCTTTTTTTATTAAAAACTACTTGAATTTTTTTCAGTCTGGTTGCGAGGTCTGAATAGTGAGTATGAATCATAGTTCCATTTTTTTCTTGATCCACTCTATCTATTTCGTGTTCCAGATACTAGAATAAAAAATATCCGACGAATTAGAATCATCTTGATAGAGATAACAGGCCCTTTCTATGTATTATCAATAGGATCCATTCTAACAAGTCACACACTCATATTCCAGAGATACCAAAACAAAAAAATTCCACGGTCGAACTACCAGAATGTCTAGAAATGTATAGCTTAAAGTAGAAAGGCTTTTTTGGATGGAAAAACAATGACTTCGTAGTTTTAGTTAGTAGAAACCTAATTCATTAAAATTCCGTCCAGTAAAACAGAAGAATTATAAATTTCTAAAATGATAGATAGGAATATCGCGAATAAAGCCATTGCGACCCCCATAAAAGGAGTAGTCCCCCAACCCGGAGCTACTTTCCCATATTCCGAATTCAAGGGTTTCAATAAACTACCTACGCGAGTTCGTCTTGGCCCAGGTCTAGAACTATCTTCAACGGTTTGTGTAGCCATAAATTCTATTTAATCATTGGTGTTGACTTTGTATACTATTCCGTTGTAGTTGTAAATACAAGATCTTTTCGTAGATCCATTGTAATCTTGAAATTCTATAAAAATGGAAACAGCAACTTTAGTCGCCATCTCCATATCTGGTTTACTTGTAAGCTTTACTGGGTATGCCTTATATACCGCGTTTGGGCAACCCTCTCAACAATTAAGAGATCCATTCGAAGAACACGGGGACTAATTGAAGTAAGAAGTCTCCCCATCTGGGAGACTTCTTACTTCAATGAAATTATTTCATTTTTTTAGTCGGAACCTTAGGTGGTTCTCGGAAGAAGATAGCGAAAAAAATTATCCCTAAAGTCGAAACTAAAAGGAACGTATAAACCAATGCTTCCATAGATTCGATCGTGGTTTATTTACAATTATAACTTCCACACCTATTCATTTGTCATTTAGGATCTTTTCCCATATAAAGATAAAGAAAGAAAAAGAGTCAAAGAAAGGATGGGAGATGTTTCCCATGTCAAACCAAAAAAGAGAGATGAAAGATACCATAGCAATGTGGTATCAGACTGCTTGTCTCCTTGTAGTTGGATCTCCAACTTTTTGGAATGTTCCAAATTCCACTTGAGCATCCAAGTCTGGATCAATACCAGCAAAAACATCTCGGAACAAGGTTCTAGCGCCATGCCAAATGTGTCCGAAAAAGAAGAGCAAAGCAAAGGTAGCATGACCAAAAGTGAACCAACCCCTTGGACTGCTGCGAAAAACACCATCTGATTTCAAAGTAGCCCGATCTAATTCAAAAATTTCCCCTAATTGGGAACGCCTCGCATATTTTTTTACAGTAGCAGGATCAGAATAACTTACTCCATTAAGTTCGCCACCATAGAACTCCACCGTTACACCTACTTGTTCAACACTATATTTGGATTCTGCTCTTCTAAAAGGAACGTCCGCTCTCACAATTCCCTCTTCATCTACCAAAACAACCGGAAATGTTTCAAAAAAAGTAGGCATACGGCGTACAAAAAGCTCGCGTCCTTCTTTATCTCTAAAGACGGGATGTCCTAACCATCCAACAGCTATTCCATCCCCGTTGTCCATTGAGCCTGCTCTGAATAATCCCCCCTTTGCCGGATTATTACCAATATAATCATAAAAGGCTAATTTTTCGGGAATTTTAGACCAAGCTTCTGATAAACTAAGATTTTCGGCTAACCCATCGCTAACTCTTCGATATATTTCTTGCTGAAAGTATCCCTGATCCCACTGATAACGAGTAGGCCCAAATAATTCGATTGGGGTAGTTGCTGACCCATACCACATAGTTCCGGCAACTACGAAAGCTGCAAAAAAAACAGCAGCGATACTACTGGAAAGTACAGTTTCAATATTGCCCATACGTAATCCTTTGTATAGACGTTGAGGCGGACGGACACTAAGATGGAATAGGCCCGCTAATATGCCCAATGTACCCGCAGCAATATGATGAGAAGCTATTCCCCCCGGAACAAAAGGATCAAAACCTTCTACACCCCACGCTGGATTTACAGCTTGTACTTTTCCAGTTAGTCCATAAGGATCGGACACCCATATCCCAGGACCATACAAACCCGTTACATGAAATGCGCCAAAGCCAAAGCAAGCCACCCCTGCAAGAAATAAATGAATTCCAAAGATCTTGGGCAAATCCAAAGAGGGTTTTCCTGTCCGCTCATCACAGAATATTTCTAGGTCCCAATATACCCAATGCCAGATAGCTGCCAAGAAACACAAGCCAGAAAACACAATATGCGCACCTGCCACACCTTCATAACTCCAAATACCCGGATTCGTTACAGTTCCTCCTGAAATACTCCAACCACCCCACGAATTGGTTATTCCTAAACGAGTCATGAAGGGAATGACGAACATACCTTGTCTCCACATTGGATCCAGAACAGGATCAGAGGGATCAAAAACTGCTAATTCATATAAAGCCATCGAGCCGGCCCAACCAGAAACTAAAGCTGTGTGCATTATATGCACCGAAAGCAATCGACCCGGATCATTCAATACAACAGTATGAACACGATACCAAGGCAAACCCATGGAAATACCCCTTTAGCAAAGAAAAATAGACACGATGTCGCTTTATTTTATCGCATTGGAAAAGACTATCCATATCCTATGTACCTAACCCCTCTAGGGGATTCTGTGTCAGAAAGCGTGAATATTTATTTCATTCCATTAAAAATAAGAAGCCAATTCTGTTCGTAAGAAGAAAGAGAAGCAGATCTATTCTATACTCGATAAGTGCCAATATGCAATGGGTAGCTTGGCCTATTTGGAAAAAACGAAGAATAGATCCCTATCCCTCTTTGTTTATCATTCCAATCACCGATTCCTTTTTCTTTATTCAATCTGTCTTACCTTCCTTATATGTATTATTTCAATCTACGTATTAATAGAATCTATAGTATTCATATAGAATAAGAAAAAAAAATGAAGACAATAAACTGCGGATTCTTTCTTTCTCTTCCATTCTTACGTTTCCATATTAAAGTGTAGTTTTCTTACTTAAATTTAATAATATTAATCTAATATGCCCATTGGTGTTCCAAAAGTACCTTACCGGATTCCCGGAGATGAAGAAGCGACTTGGGTTGACTTATACAATGTTATGTATCGAGAAAGGACACTTTTTTTAGGTCAAGAGATTCGTTGCGAGGTCACGAATCATATTACAGGTCTCATGGTATATCTCAGTATAGAAGATGGAATTAGCGATATTTTTTTGTTTATAAACTCCCCAGGCGGGTGGCTAATCTCAGGAATGGCGATTTTTGATACGATGCAAACGGTGACACCAGATATATATACAATATGCCTCGGAATGGCTGCGTCCATGGCATCCTTCATTCTGCTTGGAGGCGAACCCACCAAGCGTATAGCATTCCCTCACGCGAGGATTATGCTTCACCAACCTGCTAGTGCTTATTATCGGGCAAGGACACCAGAATTTTTACTAGAAGTGGAAGAGTTACACAAAGTTCGCGAAATGATCACAAGGGTTTATGCCCTAAGAACAGGCAAGCCTTTTTGGGTTGTATCCGAAGACATGGAAAGGGATGTTTTTATGTCAGCAGACGAAGCCAAAGCTTATGGACTTGTCGATATTGTAGGGGATGAAATGATTGACGAGCACTGCGATACTGATCCAGTGTGGTTTCCAGAAATGTTTAAGGATTGGTAGTGGCCGAATTTCTTTAAAATTTATTTCAAACCTAAATTCAGGTTTTCTGCGATTTAATAGAAAATAGAAATACTTCATGATGATCAATCATCAGGTTAAGATCGATCTAAACCAATCCTTTTTTTTTTCTATATACATACGACATGCCAACGGTTAAACAACTTATTAGAAACGCAAGACAGCCAATACGAAATGCTAGAAAATCGCCCGCGCTTAAGGGATGTCCTCAGCGTCGAGGAACATGTGCTAGGGTGTATGTGCGACTCGTTCAGATCATGAGTTCAAACAAATAAGACAATTTTTGAAGTATCCATGATCGGTACCAATGAATAGGATAGAGCTTCTCTATCCTAGATTTCTATGGTATATGGAATTTCTGGTTTCCTTTGGTGCAAATCCAATCATCTAAATTGGAAATTAAGAAGCAATTCCCCCATTGGTAGAAAATGGTTATCCATTAAGCGGAGGAAATAGTAATAAAAAGAAAAAGGCTTATGCTCCTTTATCTTAAAAGAACGGACTAACAGGGTCAGCTACTTAGCCAACTTTCATAATTAAATGCCGTCACTGTATGGATAACTCTTATTGTGAAAAGAGCTATTTACTCTATAATGGATAGGTAGAGCCAAAGAATGTGAACTATACAAGTTCACAATACCTTTTGATGAAATGAAAGAAAGGGCTCCGGTGTATAGAGAGGGCCTCACCGTTTAAAAGGGAACCATAGAAACGATGGAACCCACTATTTTTTTGAGTATCGTTAGAATTTGTTATTTCTATGCGAAATAACTGAAGAGAATAGAATAAAAAATCGTGGTTGGGAAGGTTACAGTAGCAAAAGCCATTGGAATTAATATTTTATATATCGGAATAATTCGTTTTGTTATTAATGGGAAAAAGGATGGCTAAAAGAAGAGAAATCATTAGTTATTCATTAAGGTTAATTTGATTCAATGACCAGAGTTCCGCGAGGATATATAGCTCGGAGACGACGAACAAAAATGCGTTCATTTGCCTCAAACTTTAGAGGGGCTCATTTAAGACTTAATCGAATGATTACTCAACAAGTAAGAAGAGCTTTTGTTTCCTCTCATCGAGATAGAGGCAGGCAAAAGAGGGATTTTCGTCGTTTGTGGATCACTCGGATAAACGCAGCAACGCGGATATATAAAGTATTCGATAGTTATAGTAAATTAATACACAATCTGTACAAGAAGGAATTGATTCTTAATCGTAAAATGCTTGCACAAGTAGCTGTATCAAATCCAAATAATCTTTACACGATTTCCAATAAAATAAAGATCCTCAATTAAATGGATAAAAAAGTAATATACAGGAATAATTAAAACCGAATTCCCGGAGAGGGAACTCCGGGAAGATACAATAAATTAAGATTAAGTGGTAGGAATCAACGAGCATGTTGCAATAAATAAAAAAACTATTTATTCTTCCCCATTTTTCTTTCTTATAACAAACACAAGAATCAAAACTGGATTACTTTCTTTATATGGGTCTGGCCCTTTCGAATAAAACATCAACAATCGGAACTTAAGTTCCGATTGTTGTTTCTTAAATTCTGGTTGGAGTTTCTTAAGTTTCGATTGGAATTGAACTTTTGCGTTAATTGAGGAATATGTCTATTCTTTCTGGGTCTAGGACCAGTAATTATTGAAATTGACTGGGCTTGAAATTGCTTCTCATTCTCATAGTTACGAAATGGTAAGAAAGATAAAATACGAGCCTGTTTTATAGCAAGAGTAATTAATCGTTGTTGTTTCAAGGTTAATCTATTTATTCGTCTCGATAATATTTTTCCTTGTTCACTAATAAATCGATTAATTAAACTCATGTTTCTATAATCAATTCGATCCCCCGGGCCAATCCGAGGACGCCTACGAAAAGGTTGTTTGGATTTACGAAAAGTTTGCTTGGATTTACGAAAAGTTTGCTTGGATTTATGAAAAGTTTGCTTAGATTTATGAAAAGGTTGTTTAGATGTATACATGATTTATTCTTTATTTTCAAATTTGAAAAAAAAAATGGATTTCTTTATTTTATTAATTTTGGATCCAGAAGAAGTAGTCTTTCTTTGGTCCATATATTATTTGATTCATATATAGTATATGAATACCCTCTATACATATGAAATAATATCTACCTGAAATCAAATGAATTGATTTGTATTTTGTATTCTATCTATGTTCTATATATTAAATCTGTTCTTTGGAAAGATCGAACACACGATGCTCCTATTTTTTTATTTCGTCATGAGTCGTATGCTTGCGACAATAACGACAAAATTTTTTTAATTCTAATTGTCCGGGTGTATTGTGGCGATTCTTTTGAGTACTATATCTAGAAATCCCCGTCGATTCCTCATTGGCACCTTTTCGAACACAACTGATACATTCCAAAATAACTCTGATTCTAACACCTTTCCCCTTGGCCATGAACCTCCTTTCTTTTTTGGATTGACTTAACTTAATTCTTCTACTTATTCTGTTATTCTTCTATTTTGAATCCCAAGAAGAAGAATAAAATCCATTCGAATAAAAAATTTTTAAAATTCTTAAATTAAGTAATAAAAAATAGAGAAATAATTAAAGAATACAATCCTTGTCGAATTAGCAAGGATTTTGCTTCGAAATCCTTTCATTTAAGTAGCCAGCCCAGCCTCTTTCTATGCTCTGATTTCTGAGGCCTGACTTAGCTTGGATACCGCTTTTGATTGAATTTCTGTTTTCCAAAATGGGATTTGCCGAATTTTTCATGACTCTGAGGTTCAACCCAATCCATCTTTTCTTTCTTTTTCCTTCCTATACTAAAAAAAAAAAGGATTGAAAAAGGGAAAATTTGCGTCATGTCACGAAGAATTCCTCGCATAGCAATAACTAGAATTAAAAAAAAGGGAATGACAAAGCATCTGGGAATAAACGATTAATTTCTATCAATAAACCTGCTAAAGCCCCAAACCATAGAGTACTTAGCACGGGCGCTACAGAGAGATATGTTTTTATATCCCGCATTGAAAATCCTCCTTCCTTATTGGAATACATATATGATCAGATACTCTTGCCCAAGATCATTTGTATTTCTTTTGTTTAGGCGAAATTCCTAACTAAAAAAACAAAATCAATATTCTATATATAGAATGAACGGTATAGACAAGATTTTCCTACCCCTAAAAAAGAAAAAGATGACCCCTTCTTCCTATACATTACCAAGGAATAGTAATCTTTCTTTTATAGGTGAAATTAGATAGGATTTTAGATGTATACCATTCCTTGGTTATATGAGACCAAAAAGAAGAAATGACAAGAAGGTTCTATATAGATAGAGAAAGAGAAGAAAATTACGATGTGGAAAACAAGACAGGAATTGTGTACAATGCCATTATACAACAATTTGGAAAAGGGATGTAGCGCAGCTTGGTAGCGCGTTTGTTTTGGGTACAAAATGTCACAGGTTCAAATCCTGTCATCCCTACCTATTACTTCTTTCTTCTTTATGGGCAGTAGCGAGGAGATCGATTAAAGTGGGTATAACTTGAATTTGTGGATACTATACGTACGTGAGACACGTTAGGAGTAGAAAAGGGTTTTCTTTTTGAATGAAAGCGCTCTTAGTTCAGTTCGGTAGAACGCGGGTCTCCAAAACCCGATGTCGTAGGTTCAAATCCTACAGAGCGTGATTCCATCTATCTTATGTCGAAGCAGAGTAAAATAACTTAACAAAACAAAGTTGAATTGCAACTCCAATTTGACCTCCTCCAGACCAGAGAGGAGGTCAATCAAAAAAGAAATATTACTCAATCAAAGATCCAACTGATCCCCACGTCTGTATTGCAAATACGCAGTCACGAATAATCCCGCTAAAGTAATAGGAATTAGGCCTAAGACGATTCCAAATAGAAAAACTTCAATCATTTCGATTTGTTCGAGGGGATAAAAAAAAAGAGGTACGATCTATCCCTAAATAGTAGTCTAAATTATCCACGAATCTCAATGACCAAGAAAAGAATTGATAATGACCAAGAAAAGAATTGATAATTAGTGTGGAAAAGAGTCGTAGAATACCAGGAATCCAAAAGAAAGATTTTTATTTTCTGACTTATTCATTCAATTCATTTCAAATAAGACGTATCTTGTTCAAGCCAATAAATAGAGCTGGGGTTATAGTTAAAGCAGCCAGTAGAAAACCGAAATAACTAGTTATAGTAAGCATGAAAGGGTTAAATTCCATTTATTTTTTTACTACACTACATATGTTGGTAAAGCACTTACCTAAGTTATGGAAAATTCATAATTCATCGGTTATTTTAGATAATACTAAAAAACAAGATAGAGTGAGATACAGAAGTGTAAAAGAAAATCGATTCATCAGATGGGACATGAGTCTCTAATTCCGAATCAAGAGATTTGTTGTGGAATCTGTCAGTTCTTTAAAGTAATAATATTAAGAACTAGATCATCTAACCCCATTGAAAAATTAAATTGGATTTTCGGGAGAATTTTGGAATATAAGATAAATAAAGAATTGAAACAGTCGAATATTCCCCTATTCCTTCTTATTTTAACTGATTGTATTCCATATGGAATAAGAGGAGAAGAAAAGCATTCCACGACCCCCCGAGCAAGGGGTCCCTTAAAAAAAGGAAAGCTCTTCCTTGAATTTACTTTATTTTTATTCCTTTTTCGAACCCCAACCAAAGTTGATTCGAAGACGAGTCACTTCAATTATCCTTTTAAGTTCTATCTTCTGTCTTTCCCTATTTCATCTCGTAAAGAAAGTTCCACGCTTGCAGTTTAGTCAAGAAAGTTAGACCTAATCCAACAAACAAGGCAAGGATTGATTACGAATCTTGATTCTTCAAAGAATGTTTTCTTTCTCTCATAACAGATTATCCACTATTCGATTTTCTATTTATTAGATATTATATTATGCTAACCAATTAAATTCCTTAAAGGGAAAGGTTGGATTCGAAGAAAACTTTTAACTAAAAAGGAATAGATTTCGCATATACTTGTCCTTATATTGTGTCAGTATGAGAATATCTTTCCTAAATTATTTATCCAAACCTATTGATCATTAACTTGGATTTTCCCAAGATCTTGGCCGCTATTCCGAATTATTCTACTAATCCGAAGCCAATGAAAATAAGCAGGACCCAAAAAAATTGGGGGTTTTCTATTGATGCCTTGA